ATCTAAAAAGTACTTAACCACAATAAAACACCTAACCCCCTCAAATTTATAGCTCCGCCAAACCACATTAAATTCTTAGATACCAATGCTCCGCTTCTTCACCTCCCTTTGCTTAAAAGTAATGAAAAACTAAGCACTAAATAATAATATAATCTAATTATAGACCCACAAACTAAAATAATTCTTAAAACTAAATTCCCTAAAGATAACAATCTAACTAACACTAACCACTTACCAAAAAAGCCAAGTAAAGGGGGCAAGCCCCCTAAAGACAATAATATAAAAACTAAAAAATTACGCGAATAAGAATTTCACACATACACTCTTCTAAAACAACTCATATTAAATCTCTCATCTAGCCCCATTAAATAAGCAATAAAACCTAAAATAAAACAGTAAAAAAAAAAGTAAAAAAAAATACTGCTCCATCCCGCTCTAGCCCCNNNAAGCATCCATCCTATGTGCAAAATAGACGAGTAAGCAATTAATGCCCGTACTGAAGTCTGATTAACCCCTCCGACTCCTCCAAATAAAGAAGATAAAAATACTAAGATTAACAACAAAAATCTAGATAAATTTAAATACCAACAAACCATAAACAATGGAGCAATTTTTTGAACTGTTAATAACAAAAAATTAGATATTCATGATAGCCCAGCTACAACCCTAGGAACCCAAAAATGAAATGGTGCTGCCCCAAGTTTTATCAGCAAACCAAAAAAAATTAAACCTCTGNNCGAAAAACCTCTAAAAAAATTTAACTCTCAACAACAAAAGTTTCAATTTATCAACATCAATCCAAACAAAAACAAAGCTGAGCCAACAGCTTGAACCAAAAAATACTTAACACCAGACTCAGTTTCTTCACTAGTACTTTTTTGGACTATAACAGGGATAAAACCTATTAAATTTAATTCTAAGCCAAGCCAAACCCCGAATCAATGAATAGAGGATAAAGAAAATAAAGTACCAAAAAATAAAATAAAAATAAATAAGCCAACAAAAGGAAAATTTAACACAAAAAGAAAAACGGAATCGAACCGCTTAAATTTTAGTTAGCAGCCAAAATTTGTCCCAAACTACTTTTAACTTAATTGCTTCTAGAGAATCACTCCAACCTCCCTTCAGACCACTCATGAAGAACCCCAATAATTAAAATAACTAAAATTATTATTCTTCCTACCAAAGAAAAAACATCGATTCTTCAGCCACTAGAAAATAAATAGGGCAAAAGCAAAACAATCTCAACATCAAACACTAAGAAAACTACAGTGATTAAGAAAAACCGCATAGAAAAGGGTAACCGAGCGGAACTTTTAGGATCAAACCCACACTCAAAAGGAGACCTTTTTTCTCGATTTATCATCTTTTTTTTTGTTAAACTAAGCCTTACACTTAATAAAACTAATCTTAATAAAAAAGTAAACAAGACCAAACTTAATACAAAAAACATTAAGTGTTAAAGAATTACTCTTATTATCTACAACATCAATGTAGCCCGTTCACCCGGCGTAACACTGAATATATAAATTTATTTATTCCTGTATGGTTAACAACCAAAAGCTCAAGCAGAGCTTATATTCACACTTTAAATTCAGAAGTCTTAAAACAGAACTTCTCTGCTACCTAATGGGCCGAAACCAAAAATGAATAATCACTTTTAAGACTGGAACAAAGGGCTTGGCCCTATTTTTTAAATGCAAATTAAACCTTTTACTTAAAGTATAGTTCCTAAGGATATAATTTATCGTAACTAAATTAAAAATTTAGTACCTGTAACCTAGGTTACTTAGGATATAAACTTATGACCCCCACCAGTAAATAGAAATATATAAAAACAATCAAACTACATCAACAAAATGCCAGTACCAAGCAGCTGCTTCAAAGCCAAAATGGTGGCTCCTAGAAAAATGACAACTAAAATTTCGTCACAAAGTAACTAATAAAAAAAGTCTACCTACTAACACATGAAAGCCATGAAACCCTGTAGCTACAAAAAATGTTGATCCATAACAACTGTCGGCAATAGTAAAGCTAGTTTCTAAATATTCTCCAGCCTGTAAAAACGTAAAGTACGCTCCTAAAATAACTGTAGTAAGTAAAGAAATGTTAGCACCTCCTTGATCCCCATCAATTAAACTATGGTGCGCTCAAGTAACACTAACCCCAGACGCTAATAACACCGCTGTATTCAATAAAGGCACTTGAAAAGGATTTAAAGGAGCAACTCCTTGTGGAGGTCAGCAAGATCCAATTTCCAAACAAGGGGCCAATCTAGAATGGAAATAAGCTCAAAAAAATGCAAAAAAAAATAGTACTTCAGAAGTAATAAATAAAATTATACCTCAACGTAACCCGCGGCTAACCCGCAAAGTATGGTACCCTTGGAAAGTCCCTTCACGAATTACATCTCGCCACCATTGAACCATTGTTAATAAAATTAAAATAACGCCCACTCATACTAAAAATAAAGAAAACCCATGAAATCAAGCTGCTAAGCCCACAGTTAAACAAAAAGCGCCTATAGACCCCACTAAAGGCCAAGGACTAAATTCTACTAAATGGAACGGATTTCGAATCATTTTTTTTTTTTTTTTTTGCTAGCACTTTAAGATATATAAATATATGGTCATATTCTATTATATATATATATATATATATATATATATATATATATATATATATATATATATATATATATATATATATATATAAATGCTATCAGATAAGTAGTGTTAAATAGCACATCTAATTTTCATTTAGAAAGAATAAATATAAATATCTATCTGATAAAAGTATTCAACTATGTTTCTTTAGTATAATTAGTACACTTACCTTCCAAGTAAAAAGTTTAATCATTTAAAAGAAATAATAAAAAGTAGTGTACCAAAGCACGTAGGAATTTGAATCCTAAAGAAAAAAGTAACTCTTTTTCTTTTTAAAACACTAAGTTAAAAAAACTAATAGCCTTCAAAGCTTTCTATGAATAAAATGTTCGTGTTTTGAATAGAGTGGCCGATAAAAGGTGGTAAACTGTAAATTTATTTATGAGGATATCCTTCTCTATTAACTCTATAGTTTAAAAAATATTAAATTGCAAATTTAAAGTTACATCTGATTGTTAGAGTTTACACATTGTAAAATAAGCTAAGTTAAGCTATTGGGTTCATACCCAACTATGAGATTTATTCTCTTTTACAAATAAATTTGGTTCTAGTTTATAATTAATTAATTCTTTTAGAAACACATGATAGTTTTGCCGAAGCTGTAAAGATAAAAATAAACTTTATTTGTATAAATTATAAAAAATATTTATTTTTAAGATATCAATTATTTCAAGACATCGCTTACCACTTCAGTGTTAAAGATTAAAAACAAAAGAYATTTAGGTTTAGAAATAGATTTCAGAACTAGTTAAATTTGTGCCAGCAACTGCGGTTATACAAAAGGTTCAAGTTAATCTAAACGGTAAAAGGTAGTTATTTTTATAAAGATGTCAGATTATAAAAAATGAAAAAGTAAAATTTACATTTTTTTATCACCTTCTTCTTACTAAAAAAGACGCTACAAAAATTTTAACTAAAACTGGGATTAGATACCCCACTATTAAAAAATTAAATCATTACACCAGAGTATTACGAATAAATATTGTTTAAAACTTAAAGAACTTGGCGGTGTCTTATTCCTTTCTAGGGGAACCTGTATTTTAACTCGACAACCCGCGCTTTACCTCACTTTACTTAAATTTTACTAGTTTGTATACTTCCGTCATAAGTTAACTACTCAAGACAACTCTCTATTATGACAGGTCAAAACGCCAGTTATAGTAAAGATAATATTAGGGTTACAATTTAAATTTAAAATACGGAAATCTATTGCAATTATATTTAATCAAGGCGGACTTAGAAGTAAAAATAAATTATGAACATTATTTTGAAAAAGCTCTAAGACGTGTACATATCGCCCGTCACTCTCTTTTTAAAAAGAGATAAGTCGTAACATAGTAGGAGTAGCTGAAGCTGTTCCTTAAAATGAAGCAAAAATCTTGCATTTTATTTACACTAAAAAGTTAGTCTAAAAAGACCATTTTAAACCTTCCAATAACAATTACAAATTTTTTAATTCAAAACCCTTATATAAATTAGTATCCAAAAAAAACTTTAATTTAAACAACAGTACTGTAAAGGAATAAATGAAGTACAGTAAAGTATAGATTAACACTAGTACCTTTTGCATTATGGTTTAACGAGATTATTTTATATTATAATATCACTAGAAAAAAAAGGAGCTATATATAAACTTTATTAATGTAGCAAAATTAAATTAATGATTTATTTATAGAAGTTAAATGCATGCCGTCTTTTTTGATAGCTAGTTAAAAGAGAAAAGTATATAAGTACTAATTTAAATTACTAAAAATTATTTTTTAATATACCGTAATTTAAATTACAATTTTATTAGGCTAAGCTAATAAAATTTAAAAGAAAATTGTTAACCTTTAATTAATGTAAGCTTAATAGTAGCTATCATATTAATAGTTCTTTAACAAATAAAATCAAAAATTATACCTAATTTCTTTTTAATATCTTTTCTTATTTAAAATTTAAAAACTTAAATTAGTTTATGTTAAAATGAGTATTAAAATCAAATATAGTTTATAAAGCCCAAGAATAAAAACTTTTAAACAAAAAAATATTATAAATGTAAAAAAGGAACTCGGCAAATTCTAGCCCCGCCTGTTTATCAAAAACATCGCTCTTTGAAAATTATTAATAAAGAGTCGTGCCTGCCCAGTGAAATTTTAAACGGCCGCAGTACCCTGACTGTGCTAAGGTAGCATAATAACTTGTTTTTTAATTGAAAGCTTGTATGAATGGCTTGACGTGGGCAAGACTGTCTCTATTACATTAAATAAAAATTAATTTTTAAGTGAAGAAGCTTAAATAATCTCAAAAGACGAAAAGACCCTATCGAGCTTTAAATTTATGTATAAATAAAATCTTTTAGAAAAACAAAATTTATATCCATTTTTAGTTGGGGCGACAAAAGAACAAATAAAGCTTCTTTTTATTATGTAAATTTATAAATTTATAGAGCCATAATTATGATTAAAAGAAAAAGCTACCGTAGGGATAACAGCAGTTATTTTTTCAGAGAGTCCTAATCGAAGAAAAAGTTTGCGACCTCGATGTTGGATTAAAGTAACTTTTAAGTGCAGAAGCTTAAAATAAGTGGGTCTGTTCGACCCTTAAACCTTTACATGATCTGAGTTCAGACCGGCGTAAGCCAGGTTGGTTTCTATCTTTGAGCTAATTATTTATGTTTTAGTACGAAAGGACCAAACATAACAAATAATTTGCCCACTATATTAGGTTAGCAAAGTTAAGTGCAAATAATTTAGAATTATTATACGAGAAAAATCTCACCTAATACTAAAATGGCAGAAAAAAGTGCAGTAGAATTAAGCTCTACAAATAAAATTATAATATTTTTTTTAGTTATGTTCTTATCTTTTTCTTGAATAGTAATTGCCTATATTTCTATCTTATTAGCAGTAGCATTTTTCACTTTATTAGAACGGAAAGGCCTCGGATATATTCAGTTTCGAAAAGGACCAAACAAAGTAAGAATTTTTGGCCTAGCCCAACCCTTAGCAGACGCCTTAAAACTCTTCTTAAAAGAAGAAAACAATCTTTATAATTCAAACAAACTTCCTTATTACACAGCACCAGTCTTAAGATTAATTTTAAGACTTTGCCTTTGATCTCTATATTGAAGAGATTTTACCTTATGATATTTTAATTTTGGAGTACTTTTTTTTCTATGCACATCTGCCCTCAGAGTTTATGGCACAATAATCGCAGGCTGAGCTTCTAACTCTAAATATGCTCTTCTAGGTGCCCTCCGTGCAGTTGCTCAAACCATTTCTTACGAAGTAACGTTATTTTTAGTTCTCCTTTCTAGAGCTGCTCTAAGTTCATCCCTAAATTTAAATCAAATTTCTTCCCATCAATTACTATACTGAAACAGAATTCTAATAACTCCATTGTTACTAATATGAATTGTAGTCTGCTTAGCAGAGACAAACCGAGCCCCTTTTGACTTTGCAGAAGGAGAATCTGAACTAGTATCAGGTTTTAACATCGAGTATGGAAGAGGCTCTTTTGCTCTATTATTCTTAGCAGAATACGCAAGAATTTTATTCATGAGAATAATAACGACAATTCTCTTTTTAGGAGCAGGCGATTCTTGAATTTTAACTAACTTTTTATTTTGAGTAAAAGTTACTTTTATCGCCTTTGTTTTTATTTGAGTTCGAGGTACCTTTCCTCGCCTTCGATACGATCTATTAATAAAATTAACTTGACTAAGATTTCTCCCAGTATCACTAATAATTTTAATATGAAACCTATCAGCAAAATTTATAGTAACAACCTTATTACTCAGATAACAAATTAAAATTTAATCTTTAGCTTCCAATGCTAATATTTTTCTTAAACTACTATCTGAAATATGACATTCTTATTAACAATATCCCTAATTTTTTCTTGTGCTTTTTCATTACCTCTTTTAACTCAACCAATTAGCCTAGGACTTTTACTCTTATTTATAAGGCTATTTATTAGTATCTTAATTTTCTTTGGAAGAAGCACTTGATTTAGATTTATTCTGTTTTTAATTTATATTGGAGGACTTTTAGTAATATTCGCTTACGTTACAGCCTTAATACCAAATTTAATATTTAAAAAAAACCTAATTCAAGTCTTTTTCCCTGTAAGAACAGTATTCTGGTTATTAATACTTTATTTAAGAGACTTCATTGGAACTTTATTAGAGGAACAAACAAAGATAATATTCCTATGAAATTCTTTTTTTAACCACTTAGGAATTTCTTTATTTTCCCCCTTTAATCTTTTAATTATTGTAAGATTAGCTTTAATTCTATTTTTTGTATTAATTTGCGTAGTAAAAATCTGCTACTTTAGAAATGGGCCTCTCCGCCCCTACAAATATGCTTAAACCAATTCGATCTTCCCACCCTGTCTTTAAAATTATTAACGGGTCATTAATTGACCTCCCTAGCCCTAGAAATTTATCAATTTGATGAAATTTTGGGTCACTTCTTGGCCTATGCCTTATTATCCAAATTTTAACTGGCCTCTTTCTAGCAATACACTATGCCACCAATATCGAACTTGCTTTTTCTTCTGTTGCACATATCTGTCGAGACGTAAACTATGGTTGATTAATCCGAGCTGCCCATGCTAACGGGGGTTCTTTATTTTTTATTTGCCTTTATTTCCATATTGGCCGCGGGATATATTATGGCTCATTCGTCAACATTCACACTTGRANNGTAGGGGTTATTTTATTATTTTTAACAATAGGGACAGCTTTTATCGGTTACGTACTACCCTGAGGACAGATATCTTTTTGAGGTGCTACTGTTATTACAAACTTAATATCAGCGATTCCTTATATCGGCACAACAATAGTTCAATGAATCTGAGGAGGATTTGCAGTAGATAACGCCACTTTAACACGATTTTTTTCATTTCATTATCTTGCCCCTTTTATTATTGCTGCAGCATCTGTTCTACACATTCTCTTCCTTCATGAAACAGGGTCTAACAACCCCTTAGGAATCAATAGAGATAGAGAAAAAGTTACTATCCACTCATTCTACACACTAAAAGATCTAGTCGGGTTTGTAGTAATAGTAATTTTTTTACTTTTATTAGTATTTTTAGACCCAAATCTCCTAGCACATCCAGATAATTTTATCCCAGCTAACCCTCTAGTTACCCCAACACATATCCAGCCAGAATGGTATTTTCTATTCGCCTATGCAATTTTGCGATCAATTCCTAATAAATTAGGCGGAGTAGTTGGACTATTAATATCTATCGTAATTTTATTTTTTGTCCCATTAATTAACTTAGGAAAATTCCGAACTATTTCTTTTTACCCTGTAACTCAAATTTTATACTGAAGCCTAGTGTCCGTCTTTTTACTTTTAACTTGAATTGGTGCTCAGCCAGTAGAAGACCCTTTTATTCTAATTGGACAAATTTTAACATTTGTATATTTTCTGTTATTTCTAATAATCCCTCTAACAAAAAAAATATGAGACTGAACAATCAACTTTTAACTTGCCGCTTATTCTGGGAACCCATTGTCTTGAAAACAATAAAGAAGTGTTCAATTCACTTAACGGCATACTAAAAGAAATTAATTATTTCTATCTTTGGTTTACAAGACCAAGGCTATAAAAGCTTTTTTAGCAGACATGATAAATTTTTTTAACCCATTATTCACGCTTGGAGCTTTAAGTAGGATTAGAGCACTAATAACAATTTGCCTACAACGAAAACATCTTCTTAACACCTTATTAGCCTTAGAAATCTTAATAGTAAGAATTTTTTTATTATTAGTATCCCTATCAAACCTTATAAGAAATGAAGGGTTAATAATTTTCGTCTTACTTACTCTAGCAGCTTCAGAAGCTAGCATCGGGCTCGCAATATTAGTAATTTTAATTCGTGCACACGGAAATGATTACGTATCATCAATCTCCATTCATAAGTGCTAGCTTTTTTTATTATATCAGCATTTTCGACCGTTATAACAAAAAACAGCAAAATAAATTGATACAAAATAAGCTGAATTTCTCATTTTATATTTTTTATAATTACATTAAATTTTTTCTCACCAATAAACATCCCTAAAATTAATTACGAAKKTTTCAGTGACAATTTTTCCGTACCTTTAATAATATTAAGATGTTGAATTACTGGTTTAATAATTATAAGCAGATATAAAATTCTAAAAAATAATAATCTAGTAAGATTTTTTTTACTAAATGTAATAATTTTAAATTTCATTATTATTATAGTATTTACTCAAAAAAGACTATTTTCATTATATATTTTTTTTGAAGCATCCTTAATCCCTACATTAATCTTAATTTTAATATGAGGGTATCAACCAGAACGCCTTCAAGCTGGGATATATATAATAATCTACACTATTTTAGGAGCACTTCCTTTCTTAATTAACATCTTTTTTATTTATTCACATAATGCTCATCTTAACTTACTAATTATAATAAGCCTACCAATTATACCTTATCAAGCCATAATTAGCTTCTGATGGTTATTCATTATTCTAGTATTTTTAGTTAAACTCCCAATTTACTCTTTTCATCTATGACTCCCTAAAGCTCATGTAGAAGCCCCTGTAGCCGGCTCTATAATTCTAGCAGCGCTTCTCCTAAAACTAGGTGGCTATGGTATTAATACGATTAATAATAATATTTTCAAATACAATTTCGTATTAAACTACTTTATTATCACACTTGGCTTAGTAGGAGGAGTATTAAGAAGTCTAATTTGTCTACGCCAAAGAGACATAAAAGCATTAATCGCTTATTCCTCAGTTGGTCATATAGGACTCATACTAGCAGGACTCCTCAGCAGATTTGAATTTGGTTTAAAAATAGCTTTATTAATAATAATTGCTCACGGTCTTTCCTCTTCAGGACTATTTTCAATAAGAAACATAATATATGAAAAGTCTGGAAGCCGAAGACTTTTTATTACAAAAGGGTTTATCTCATTAGTTCCAACTTTTAGGATATCTTTTTTCTTAATATGTTCAATCAACATAGCAGCTCCCCCCTCAATCAACCTCCTAAGAGAAGCAGGCTTAATAATTAGTACAGTTTCTATCTCAAAATTTCTGATAATTCTTCTCGCACTTATAGCATTCGTTTCGGCAGTTTATACTCTATTCTTATTTACCAATACACAACATGGAAAAATTTCTTCATTTGTTAACCCCTTCAATAATTTCAAACCCTTATATTACAATGTAATCTTTTTACATTGAATTCCAGCACAACTTTTAATTCTATTAAGAACAACAATTTGTTAGATTAATTTATAAAAGAATATTAAGTTGTGGTCTTAAAAGTAAGTACAAACTTATCTAACAATGAAAATAATATTTTTAAGTACTTCACAAGCAACAGTAATTTTACTATCCCACAGTCTATTAAGATTCTCCACAGCAATATATACATTAACAACAAACAAGATTATTTTACTAGAATTTTGTTTCTACAACTTTAACTCTGTAACTATTACACTCCCCATTTTAATCAACTGGACAACAGCCTTATTTAGTGCTATTGTATGTTATATCTCCGCAAGAGTAATAATTTTTACTAAAAATTACATAAGACAAGATATCTTTATCAAACGATTTACCTGAATCGTAATACTCTTTGTACTCTCAATAAATCTACTAATTTTTATTCCAAGCTTAGCAACCTTACTACTAGGCTGAGATGGGCTCGGGCTAGTATCCTTTTGCTTAGTAATCTATTATCAAAACTATAAATCTTTAGGAGCCGGGCTAATAACAGCATTTATAAATCGAATTGGTGATGTAGCTATCTTGCTAGCTATTAGAGTAACCTTTTCCCAAGGGCACTTCAATGCCCTTTTTATATGAAGAACCCCAACAATAACATTAACTATCAGAATAATCCTATTAGCAGGAATAACTAAAAGAGCTCAACTACCATTTTGCAGATGACTCCCAGCTGCAATAGCCGCCCCTACCCCTGTTTCAGCCTTAGTCCACTCTTCTACTTTAGTAACTGCTGGAGTTTTTTTATTAATCCAATTTTATCCTTTTCTTAGAAATTCCCATTTATTTAGCACAAGATTAATAATTATTTCAAGAATAACTATAGTAATAGCCGGCATTTCAGCAAATTTTGAAACAGATTTAAAAAAAATCATTGCCTTATCCACTTTAAGCCAACTAGGAGTTATAATATTAAGAGTAAGATTAGGACTATTTTCACTAGCGCTATTTCATTTATTCACTCATGCAATATTTAAAGCCCTCCTATTCCTTTGCGCAGGTAATATTATTCACTCCCATAATAACAACCAAGATATCCGGAAAATAAGACACTTATGAATTCAAATACCATTCTCAAGAACATGCTTCAACATTGCAAATTTAGCACTTTGTGGATTTCCATTTATAGCAGGATTTTACTCTAAAGATGTAATTATTGAAATAATAATATTTAACCAAAATAATTTTCTAATTTCTCTTAATATATTTTTAGCAACAATCTTAACAGCCAGATACTCTGCTCGCCTATCTTTATTTATTTTCTGATCAAAAATAACACAATCAAGAGTAGTCAGAACTTCTGACGAAGATAACAGCATTATTGCTCCACTTACCATACTCGCAGCTGGGGCAATTACCAGAGGAGCAGTATTTTCTTGACTTATTTTAACCCCCTCAACTTTACCTTTAATTTCAATAATAAATAAATTAATAGCAACATTTGCCACGTTAACAGGCGCAGCAATTACATACAAACTTTTTAAACTTGAACTTAAAATTAGACATTCAATTATTAATAATTTTTTTTTCAATATATGATTTATAATTAACCTAAGAAATAATATAACCAGAAAGAGATCTCTTTATACAGGACTCTACACTTTCAAAAGGTTAGACCTTGGTTGAATGGAAACTATCGGAGGGGAAGGCCTACTAAATAAAATTATAACACTTACAACAATTAATCAAAAAAATCAAAGAAATTTATTTAACCTTTTTATTAGTCTTACCCTTCTATCTATATTATTTATTTCCGTTACTATATGATTTACTTAACTAAGTAGCTTATATCAGAGCACTGCATTGAAGCTGCAATGGAGCTCCCCGGAGCCGTAGTTACTATAGAATAAAAATAATTAAAATTTAATTAATAAGGGTGATCATCTGAGTATAACCTAACTAATAAAGAAAAAATATATGCTTGAATTAACCTAACACCAATTTCAAATAAAAAATAAAACACTTGAACAAATAATAACAAACCTAAAACAAGAATAGGATAACAAAATAACCCCACACTCAAATAACTACCAATTAACCCTAAAATAATATGTCCAGCCCTTATATTAGCAGCAAGTCGAACAGATAAAGTAATAGGTCGAACTCTAATTCTAACAGTTTCTACTAAAACTAAAAAAGGGTTCAAAATTCCAGGAGCCCCCCTAGGCAATAAATGACTCACAACCTCAGAAACATATAAATCCCCCGAAAAGATTAAAGAGAGCCAAAAAGGCAACCCAAAACAAAAAGCAAACCTTAAATGTCTTCTTAAACTAAAGACATAAGGAAGAAGCCCTGATAAATTAACTAAAATTAAAAGTAAAAAAATTCTAATCACCATATTAATAAACCCTCTAATATTTTTACCTGTAGCTCGCATAACCTGCCCACCCATAAAATTTTTAGGAAATAAAATCATTCTATAAAAACGAGACTTTCTAAACCAAAACATATTCTGACTAATTAGCACAGGAGCTAACCCTAAAACCCAAATCAAATAAGAAAACGAAAACAAAGTAAAATTATTATCATCAAAACTAGAAAAAATATCTATTATCATTTTCTATCAAACTCATTTCTTAAAATAAAAAGGGGNACTTACAGACTTACTCAAAAAAGAGTAACTTCTAGACTTTACCCACCAAACACACACACCCAAACAAAAAACATTAGATCAAAAAAATAACAACAAAAAAATTCAATTTATAGGAGCTAATTGTGGCATAAAGAAATACTCCATAATTCTTAAGATTTAAATAAATCTCTGTTATATCTAACTAATTTCTTATAAATTTATCAACTAGGCTTCCCCATTAAATATAATCCATTTAATAAAAGAACTTCTATCAACTACCTCTAACACAATTGGTATAAAAGAATGGTTTGCCCCACAAATTTCAGAGCACTGCCCATAAAAAACTCCAGGGTAATTAGCAAAAAATCTTAACTGATTTAACCGTCCAGGAACCGCATCCGCTTTTACCCCCAAAGAAGGAACAGTCCAAGAATGAAGTACATCCGCAGCAGTAACTAAAACACGAACTTTAGTCTTCATAGGCACCACCCTCCGGTGATCCACTTCTAATAGCCGGTAATCTCCCTCTTCTAAGTCTTCAAGAGAAATCATATAAGAATCAAATTCTAAATTTAAAAAATCAGAATACTCATACCTCCAGTATCATTGATGCCCCACCACCTTAATAGTTAAAGCAGGCTCTTCCAATTCATCTAACAAATACAATAATTGTAAAGAAGGAAATGCCAAAAAAATTAAAACTACCGCAGGCAAGATAGTCCATACAATCTCAATTTCTTGCCTTTCTAATGTAGAACGCGAAAGAAAAGAATTATTTATTAAAGAAACCGCACCATAAGACAATAAACTAATAATTATAATTAAAATTAATATTGCATGATCATGAAAAAAAATTAACTGTTCTATAATAGGAGAAGCCCCATCCTGAAATCCTCACTGTCTTCAAAAAGCCATTTTCTTTTACCCCCCTCCGGTGATACATAAATATTTTAAATACACACCAAAATTTATAAATCACATTTATACAACTAAATTTAGTAGTAATTTCTAATTAAACCCCCTATTTTAGGGAGAGACCCCCATCGAGGAGAAAGCTATACACTCACAAACAAAGCCCAGCTACAGTGCTAACCACTAAAAAAACCAACAAAATTTAGTTTAAATACAAATTCCAACAAGAAACAAATTTGTTGCACTAAAAATAAAAAAAGTAACTTTTTTTATTTTCTTATAACAAAATACAATTCCAAGCTAAAAAAAGATATTTTAAAATTTTATAATTTTTAACTTAACAACCAAAAAAATTTTATAGCTATCAAATAATTAAACACATAATTCACTACAATAATAAATAAAATAAATCTATTAACCTAATACCAAAGAAATACTTTTTAAGTAACTAAGATTTGACAAACCTTCATTATTTTTTTAACTAATTTCTCCTAAATTAATTTATAATCCCAACAATACAATTAACCCCGCTACTTTTAAATGGACATAAGTTTTTATAAACTACAGTAAAATTAAATTAACAAACAATAACTTCCCCTTCATCAGATCCGTGAAACCTAAAGGAATTCTATTATCTCATTCTAAAGCCCTCCTTAAATGGCTTCTCCAAATCACCCCCCGCTGAGAAACTAACCTCTCCCAAACGATAAATATAAAAAACAAAACCGCCACAAAAGAAATTAAAGAACCAATAGAAGAAACAACATTTCATTTAATATAACAATCAGGATAGTCAGAATAACGTCGAGGCATCCCTCTTAACCCCAAAAAGTGTTGAGGAAAAAAAGTTAAATTAACCCCTAAAAATATCACTACAAAATGTCTTTTTGTTCATCGTTCATGAAGACTTAGCCCAGTCATTAAAGGGTACCAATAATTAAATGCACCAAACAAAGCAAAAACCGCTCCTATCGATAAAACATAATGAAAATGAGCAACTACGTAATACCTATCATGTAACATAATATCTAAAGAAGAATTTGATAGCACAATACCAGTAAGCCCCCCAACAGTAAATAAAAAAATAAATCCTAAAGCCCACATTATAGGAGTCTCCCTACCAATCCGAGCTCCATAAATTGTAGCCAACCACCTAAAAATCTTAATTCCAGTAGGAACAGCAATAATCATAGTAGCCGCAGTAAAATAAGCCCGAGTATCAACATCCATCCCTACTACAAACATATGATGTGCTCAAACAATAAATCCTAAAAGACCAATAGCTAATATCGCATAAATTATTCCTAAAGTTCCAAACGTCTCTTTTTTAGATCTGTAATGTATTACAATATGAGAAATTATCCCGAACCCAGGTAAAATTAAGATATACACTTCAGGATGACCAAAAAACCAAAACAAATGTTGGTATAAAATAGGATCCCCCCCTCCNGCAGGATCAAAAAAAGAAGTATTAAAATTACGATCAGTTAACAATATTGTAATTCCTCCAGCTAAAACAGGCAAGGAAAGCAATAACAAAATAGCAGTAATTTTTACAGACCAAACAAACAAAGGTAATCGCTCTAATTGTATCCCTTCTCTTCGTATATTTACAATTGTAGTAATAAAATTAACAGCCCCTAAAATAGACGATACTCCAGCTAAATGTAAAGAAAAAATAGCTAAGTCAACAGATCCACCAGCATGCCCCACATTCCCCGCCAAAGGAGGATACACAGTTCACCCAGTCCCAGCCCCCCTCTCAACCGCCCCTGAAGCTAACAAAAGACATAATGCCGGAGGCAAAAGTCAAAAACTTATATTATTTAACCGGGGGAAAGCCATGTCCGGCACCCCTAACATTAAAGGCACTAGCCAGTTACCAAACCCCCCAATTATTATAGGCATAACCAAAAAAAAAATTATAACAAAAGCATGAGCTGTGACAATAACATTATACAGTTGGTCATCCCCCAATAAAGCCCCTGGTTGACCTAGCTCTGCACGAATTAGTAATCTTAAAGCAGTCCCTACTAACCCAGCTCAAATACCAAACAAGATATACAAAGTACCAATATCTTTATGATTTGTAGAAAAAATTCATCGCAT